ACTGGCATGTATTTACCCAAACCACCCATGAGACCCATATTTTGACTTCTATTGGGGTGATACCCTACGATTGGCTCCATGGAATGAATGACGGAACCGGACCCAAGGAATAATAAAGCTTTTGAATAAGCGTGTGTAATGAGGTGAAATAAGCCTGCTTTATAAGATCCTATCCCTAGACCTAATACCATATACCCCAATTGTGACATCGTGGAATAGGCTAAACCTCTTTTCAAATCTTTCTGAGCCAAAGCAATACTAGCTCCTAATAAGGCCGTTATTGCACCTACCCAAGAAATTGTATTTGTAACGGGGGGTAGCATCTCGAATAAGGGAAGCATTCGGGCAACGAGATAAATACCTGCTGCAACCATAGTAGCGGCATGAATAAGGGCGGAAATAGGAGTAGGTCCCTCCATCGCATCGGGCAACCATATATGAAGTGGGAATTGGGCAGATTTTGCCACTGGACCCATAAACAATAAAATACCGCACAGACTTGCAGGGAATAAATCAATCTGATTATGAACAAGTAATTCGAAGAATCTTTCGGATAGATTCTGGAATTCGAAACTACCCGTTATCCAGTAAAAACCCGAAATACCCAATAATAAGCCAAAATCTCCTATACGATTTGTAACGAAAGCTTTCTGACAGGCATTAGCTGCACTAGGTCTGGTAAACCAGAAACCAATTAATAGATAGGAGCACGTTCCCACCAACTCCCAAAAAATATAAATTTGTATCAAATTTGGACTGGGAACTAATCCTAACATTGACGCGGTGAAAAGACTTAGGTAACAAAAAAATCTTATATATCCTTCGTCGTGGTACATGTAACTATTACTATAAATCATAACCGTGACTCCAATTGTAGTTACTAGAACTAACATGAGAGAAGCTAACGGATCATTCAAATAACCTATCTCCAGAATGATATTTTCGTAGATAACCCGGGACCATAAGCATCGATGAATTGGACTAACCATCACTTGCTGCCAAAGGGAATGGAAAGAAATAAGCATAGCTAGGGTTAGGAATGAAATACTAACGAAAGAAGATACGCGACGAAAGCTTCTGATATAATTTGGAAGAAAAAGTGATCCCGATCCCGGTAGAATGGAAGCTAGAAACGGAAACAGTGGTACGAGCCAAATACTCTGGGATAGAAATTCCATAACGGGTTCTTATCGGGAAAAACTTGGTACTTTTACGGATATATGAAAATATATGACTTTTTTATTTCGATTATTTCTGAGTGGCGAGAGATCAAGCTAGAACCTAATTCGTAGCAAAGAATAATATAACTATATATATATAGTTATAAGTATATATATATATATATATATATATATATATATATATATATATATATATATATATATATATAGWTATAWMTATATATATCTAACTATATATATATAGTTTGTATACCTCATTGAATACAAAGAAGTTTTTTTCTACTTCATTCGATCCGGGCCAGATAGAGATCCGCGGGATTGGTTCCACTGGTTCCATCCCGGTCCATAAATCTCATACCTTTTCTTTCTATTCACAATTGATTAATCGATAGACCTACCGGGAATTTATAAAATAATGGGTACATATGCAATAATAGAAACCGGGGGTCAGCAACTCCGAGTAGAGCCTGGAAGATTCTATAATATTTGCCACTTCGCTTCACTGACACCGAATCGATTGGAACGAAACACGAAGATACTGATTCATCGTGTATTAATGATTCGTCAAGAATCCAATATAAGTATTGGGAACCCCTGGTTGGAGGGTGCAGTGGTCAAGGGTAGGATTCTACACCCCTGCCTGGGAAAGAAAATCTTGATTTATAGAATGATCTCCAAGAAGAAAACGCGAAGGAAATCGGGCCATCGACAAAAATCTACCCGATTTCTAGTCGATTCTATTTTTTTGGATGGGAAAGAAATATACGGCTAGTGGTATGAATAAATAGTAAAGATATATGATCAAATAATCAAATTCACGATCGGGAGAACACGAAACGGAGAGAAAGAAAAAAGCTCCGTGAATTCTTGGTGATGGTATCGATAATAATAGCAATAATAAGGTGAGGTATTCCCTATCATGGCGGTCCCGAAGAAACGTACTTCCAAAGCTAAAACACGAATCCGTAAAAGTATATGGAGGGATAAGGCTAAGGAAACAGCAATTAGGGCTTTTTCCCCGGCCAAATCCATCTTAACAAATCGTTCCAAAAGTTTTTATTATTCAGTAAATGATGAATTATCTAATTCATCCGAATCTATATCGGTGGGTAGGGATGATATATAATGCAAGTATGAAATCGTAATTTCCTTACCTCTCCCCCCTTTTTTCTTTCAAAATTGAACGGGGAGAGGGGGAGAATGAAACAATTATCCATTAGCTCTCGGAGTAGCGGGAATCGAACCCACGACTTCCATCACCCCAAGATGGTACACTACCAAACTGTGCTATACCCCGTCACTAATATTTCCCATGACTTTCCCCAGAAATAAAGAGTTTTTTCTTCTCCTTTTTGGTATTATTTAGTCAAGCAAGCCGCTATGGTGAAATTGGTAGACACGTTGCTCTTAGGAAGCAGTGCTAACGCATCTCGGTTCGAATCCGAGTAGCGGCATCATCTCCACTCTCCGAATTTCTAGTATCTTCCGACTCTTATCCGATTTATAATGGGAGAGGTATCCCTTCCCGGTCGATCAACTTCGTCTCACAATTTTCAAAAAGAAACTTTCGAATCTTTAATTACGATATTCACAATTTCGGAACAGATTTTGGCTCGTGCATCTTCTCTCCTTCTCCTCCTCGCTACTCTTATTTACTGGGGTAAATCCGTATATACGAATAATCAAACACTGAATATTTTTGGAAAAATGAGTATGATACCTGCTTATTCATGCATGACGGGATTTCCATCAACTCGTCGGATACTCCCAAAACATTTCCCTCTGAGTAATTTGTATGAATCATCCATGTTTCTTTCCTGGAGCCTGATGCTGATCCATCTGATTCTAGAAAGTAAGAACAGCTGGTTAGGCATAGTAACTGCGCCGAGTGCAGTGTCAGCTCATGGGTTCGCAACTTTATGCCTTCCGAAGGAAATGCAGGAATCTATTTATTTGGTTCCAGCTCCACAATCTCATTGGTTGATGATGCATGTAACCACAATGATATTTAGTTATGCCACACTTTCGTGCGGGTCGTTATCAGCTATGGCTCTGCCAATTATTACAGCAACGAAACAGGATAATTTTCCAACAATAAAGTTTCGTACAAATTCGTTCCTCGGTTCTTGGATTCTCGGAGACTATGCCAAAACGGTAAGAAATGATAAACATTCACACGAGTTACGAGAAATATCATCCTCTACAAATTTCCGTAAGTGGCGATTGATTAAAGAATTAGATGATTGGAGTTATCGAATCATTGGTTTCGGGTTCCCCCTCTTAACTATAGGCATTCTATCCGGAGCGGTGTGGGCTAACGAAGCCTGGGGTTCCTATTGGAATTGGGATCCGAAAGAAACTTGGGCTTTAATAACTTGGTTAATATTCGCTATTTATTTGCATACTCGGATGATTAGGGGTTGGTGGGGTCACGAACCAGCTATTATAGCTTCTTCAGGTTTCTTCATAATTCGGATTCGTTATTCGGGAGTTAATTTATTGGGAAAGGGTTTACACAGTTACGGGTGGTTGCTTCGAATCAACTATATATAACTATATATAACTATATATAACTATATATAGTTATATAGTTATATATAGTTATAACATAGGTAAATTAAGAAATCAATATATTTGAATTTTGTAGTAGTGATAAACATGGAGAAAGGGAGATATGACTCATAAATTTTGGGATAGAAATAAATTCATTTCATTATTCCAAATGGGCAGAACCAAATTGGGGTAAATACCAATACCTATGACAGGAAAGAATAGACAGATTGAAATAAAAACTTCTCGCGGTCCGGCATCTATAAGATATGGAATTGAATTATTGTGGAGTTTATACCCATGAAACATTTGACGCAACATGGATAATAAATAAATAGGAGTCAAAATTGTTCCGATTGCTTGAATCGTAACAATAATTACCTTGAAAATCGGAGAATAATTCCGATTATCAATTATTCCTAATGAGATCATAATTTCTGCTACGAAACCACTCATACCGGGTAATGCCAAAGATGCCATTGAGGAGCCGGTGAACGAGGCAAATATTTTTGGCATCGGAGCAGCTATTCCACCCATTTGATCAAGAAAGAGAGTGCGTGTTCTATCATAACTTATTCCTGATGAGAGAAAGAGGGAAGCACCGATTAAACCATGGGAAATCATTTGCAAAATAGCACCGTTAAGACCTATACCTGTTATGGATCCAATGCCAATAAGTACAAAACCCATATGAGATACTGAAGAATATGCGATTCTTCTCTTTAAGTTTCGTTGACTTATAGAAGTTAGGGCTGCATAAACAATTTGTATAGCCCCCGCAGTAACTAACCATGGAGCAAATATAGAATGAGCGTGGGGTAGTAATTCCATATTGATCCTGATCAACCCGTACCCCCCCATTTTTAAGAGAATTCCTGCTAGGAGCATACATGTGCTATAATGTGCTTCACCATGAGTATCTGGTAACCAAGTATGAAATGGAAGAATTGGTAATTTCACAGCATATGCTATTAAGAAACACGAATATATTATGACTTCCAATTCTAAAGGATAAGCTTTTGCACCTAGGATCTGAAAATCAAAAGTTGATACATCAGATTCATAAAATGCCATAATTAAGGCTCCTATTAAGATGAAGATAGAACTACCCGCGGTGTACAGAACGAATTTGGTGGCTGCGTATAGGCGTCGCTTCCCCCCCCACATAATTAGAAGCAAATAAACGGGGAGTAGCTCCAATTCCCACATAAAAAAGAAGAGTAAAATATCTTGAGAAGCAAATAGTCCTACTTGCCCGCTATACATTGCTAGCATGAGAAAATAAAATAATCGTGGATTTCGTGTAATGGGCCAAGCTGCCAATGCTGATGAAGTGGTTATGAATCCCGTCAATAGAATAAGTCCGATGGAGGGTCCATCAATTCCTAATCTCCAATGGAAATCCATGAAATCGATCCAATTATAATCCTCTCTCAATTGTATCGAGTTATTATCGAATCGATAATGATAGCAAAAAGTATAAGTTATTAGGAGAAATTCCAATAGACAAACCCCTGGGGTATACCATCGAATAACTTTATTTCCTTGGGCAGGGAGAAATGGAATCAATAATCCTGCAGATATGGGAAAAAGAACGATTATAGTTAGCCAGGGTAAATGGTTTATATCACACATAATAGGGGATTTTCACAATGGAACTACGATTGTTTACTATTACTGTGTATAAAGAGCTAAATATTTTATTTAGTACTAGCAATAATAATTATAATACCGATACGAAGGAGCTAATATCCGAGACCCATACTACGGGTGGTTTCGGATCCCAAATAAACGCGTACACTTAGAAAATCTGTTGGACAGGCGGATTCGCATCTTTTACAACCTACACAATCTTCTGTTCTAGGAGCAGATGCTATCTGATTAGCCTTGCATCCATCCCAGGGTATCATTTCCAATACATCCGTGGGACAAGCTCTTACACATTGGGTGCAACCGATGCATGTATCATAAATTTTGACGGAATGTGCCATTGAATTCACCAACTCCTATTGGGATATAGATAACCTCGAATTGAATAAGAAACAAAATATATTTTTTCTGTTCGATGAAAAGTTTTATCGAACAGGAAGAAACATATTTTGTTACATATCGAATCGATTGGAATAAGAATCTATCATAAATAAGATTATATTCTGGGAATTATAGCAGAATTGTTACCATTTTAGCAAATCGAATTGATCAATACGGGTTGAATTTCTGTTGCGATAAATAGCCGAAACAATAGCTAATCCAATAGTAGCTTCGGCAGCAGCAATCGATACAACGAAAATGGAAAAAATTTCTCCTTTCATTTGTGAATCATCCAGAAAATTAGAAAAGCTTACTAGATTGATATTAACCGCATTGAGAATTAATTCCAGACACATAAGAGCTCTAACCATATTTCGACTTGTGATTGACCCAAAAATACCGATGCAGGATATAAAAGCACCCAAATTAAGAGTATGTTCGAGCATGATAAATTATCCTTATTCCCTATGGGTTTCATTCCTTGGGCCTCCAGTGATTGCCAAAATTTCCTTTTCATTCTATGATATATCCTCTTCCATATCGAGTATTTCTTCTCTGCGAGCTAAAACTATAGCACCTACTAGAGCGACTAGAAGGAGTATTGACATAAGCTCAAACGGGATTATGAAATCGGTTAATAATTTTGATCCAATACGTCGAATACTATCGACTGATTCTGGAATCGACTCCCCACCCTTATTGGATTGCGTAACCAGATAAATCTTAGACCATGATGTCTTTGAGATAGCATTACTTAATAACAAGAAAATGCTGGCACAAATGATTGAAGTGATTCCATCACCTATGGTCCAGGATAGAAAAAATTTTTGGGATTGTTTCTTATTTATTAACATTACAGCGAATACGATTGAAACGTTTACGGCTCCAACATAAATTAGGATTTGGGCTGCAGCAATGAAATCTGCACCCAGTAAGAGATACAGGAGGGATATGCGAGCAGAAACGAATCCTAACAAGAAAGCGGAATAGACTATATTGGTGAATAAGACAACACCCAAACTTCCCAGTACCAGACTCATCTCCAGAGAGGTTAGAATAGTTTCGTGGAACGACTCAGCTAGTTTCATGATAAAGTTTACATTTTCTTCTTCGGTCTACCTATTAATCCAAAATCGAAATGATACTAATGAAATATTAATAGGAGTAAAATCTAATTGGTATCAGTGATATTTCTACGATCAGAATGCCCTTCCATAACTCCTTTGGATAAAGATGACAAATTGGAAATAGTTTCAACGGTGGAATCTTCAGTTACCGGTATTGGTAAACGTCCCAACGCTATTTGATCATAATTCAATTCATGACGATCATAAGTTGAAAGTTCATATTCCTCAGTCATTGATAAACAATTTGTGGGGCAGTATTCTACGCAATTGCCACAGAATATACAAATTCCGAAATCGATACTATAACTCTTTAATTGTTTCTTCCTCATAATCTTTCTCAATTTCCAATCAACAACGGGTAAATTTATTGGACATACGCGTACGCATACTTCACAAGCGATACATTTGTCGAATTCGAAGTGGATACGGCCACGAAATCGTTCAGATGGAATCAATTTCTCATAAGGATATTGAATAGTAATTGGTAAACGATTCATGTGATCCAGTGTGACCATGAAACCCTGACCGATGTATCTTGCTGCTTGTATTGCTTGTTGGCCATAATCTATGAATCTAATTGCCGTGGAAAACATATATATGGAAAATCCTTGATAGAATTCGTTTCTATTCTCTTTTTACTCTCAATCGACCAACCTAATTTCTTATCTCGAACATGGTGAGAAAATTTTGTAGTAGGAAAAGCTGGAAAGATGTTGTTAATAACAAATTACCCAAAGCAATGGGTAAGAGAAATTTCCAACCAAGACTTAATGATTGATCTATCCTTATTCTAGGTAAAGTCCATCTAGCCATTACGGAAATGAATAAGAATGAATAAGCTTTAGCTAATGTAATAATTATTCCCATCGCTGCATCGATAGCTTCACTAATTCCATCAATAATTAAATTATATTCCGAAGCACCGGAATTGAATACGAATACTGATGAGCTGGGAAGGAGCCAACCCCCCAAATAAAGAATCGTTACGAATAATGAAGAAATTAATAGATTCAAATAAGAAGCTAGATAGAATAATGCGAATTTAATACCTGAATATTCGGTTTGATAACCTGCGACTAATTCTTCTTCAGCTTCTGGTAAATCAAATGGTAATCTTTCACACTCTGCTAGAGAAGCCACGGAAAAAACTATGAAACCAATGGGTTGACGCCATATGTTCCAACTCCACAAACCATATTTAGATTGTGCTTCAACTATATCGACAGTACTTAAACTATTTGATAATTGTAGTCGATACCAATATTGCTGCTGATACCTCTATTTCGAGACCGTACATGTAATTTTCACTTCATACGGCTCCTCAGTGGTTATCGGAACGTAAGAATATGTTTATTCCGCATCATTTCCCTACCAACGAGATTCTGTCTGCTATTCGGATCATTCGGGGACACGCTTCTGAATCTATCTCAACTTTTACGGTTTATCGCTAGCGCTAACTCAGGTTTCGAAAGAACTTGAATCATTTACTAAAGAGTATGAGGAGTAATTTTTTCTGCATGAGAACCGTAGAAGTATTACCTCGTTCCCGATAGTCATTCTCGTAGTAGATAGGGATATACTATTAATTCGGATTCTGGGGAGGTACTACCCGAGTATCTCTACCAATGCCGAGTCCTTTCATCCTTTATATATTTTTTTTTCCTTTCTCCATACTAATTCTTTGTGCATCTTAGTTTCTCTCACCTCCTACTCCTGCTTGAAATACATCGATTCTTGCTTCTCCGCTATCAGGCATGGATGGCTAATCCTCTACCCGGAGGTATGTGATTGATTCCACTAATTGTCCGAAGCTTTCACTCCCGTACGAGGAGGATGGGATTCGATCTCTATACCGCGGACCGAGACGCTGTTCAATCTCACCCATATGACTATCTAGTTCCAATTAGACCCCGAGGGAATTACCAATCAATTATTTCTTGAAAGATACTTCGGTGGTACCTTGACGAATCACACGTAGAGCTATGGATAAAACACTTAGAGCCAAAGGAATTTCGTAACTAATGGATTGAGCTGCCGCCCGTAAACCACCCGGAAAGGAATATTTATTATTCGATCCATATCCAGCCATAAGAAGTCCGAGGGGAACGGCACTGGAAACTGCGATCCAGAAGAAAACACCTATACCGAAATTTGCTAGAATAATATTGTATCCGAAAGGAATAACTAAATGGCTCGAGAAAACTGGTATAACAACTGAGATAGGTCCAATATTGAATAAGCGAGTATCTCCCTGTGCTGGAATAATATCTTCCTTTAGGAAGAGCTTTGCACCATCTGCTAAAGCTTGAATAATCCCTAAAGGACCAGCGTATTCAGGTCCAATACGCTGTTGTATCGCTGCGGATACCTTCCTTTCGAGCCATACAGGGACTAAGACTCCTATAGTTACTCCTAACATGAGAATGGAAATGGAACCAATAATCCATAGAAAGTCAGAAAATCCTTCCGAGAATCCCGATGTGAAAAAGATTTGGATAATTTCTTTCCCTAGATTAGTATTTGAACTCATTCTAACGATCGACCTCCCCCATAATGATGTCTATACTACCTAGGATTGTCATAATATCTGCCAATTTAACCCCTTCAATTAATTGAGGAAGAATTTGTAAGTTTATAAAACCGGGTGGACGAATTTTGAATCTCCAAGGGAAAACACTATCATCTCCTATCAGGAAGATGCCCAACTCCCCTTTAGGAGCTTCAATTCTTACATAATGTTCCTGCCTAGGTAATTTAAAGGTTGGTGACGGTTTCTTACTAATAAATTGATATTCGAAAGAATTCCACTCCAAATTTTTTGCCTTATTGAGTCTTCGAGCTTCCAAATTTTCGTAGGGACCGCCCGGAATTGCTCCTAAAGCTTGTCGAATGATTTTCACGGATTCTTTCATTTCTCCGATTCTTACTAAATAACGAGCTAGTGAATCTCCCTCCTTTTGCCATTGGATCTGCCAATCCAATTCATCATAACATTCATAATGATCTACTTTTCGAAGATCCCACTGAATTCCCGAGGCTCGTAGCATAGGTCCAGATAGACCCCAATTTATGGCCTCGTCCCTATCGATAATACCTATACCTTCTACTCGTTCCAAAAAAATCGGATTATTCGTTATAAGCTTCTCATATTCATTGACCTTCGGTAGAAAATAATCGCAAAAATCTAGACATTTATCTACCCATCCATAGGGTAAATCTACAGCAACGCCTCCGACGCGGAAATAATTATGCATCATCCGCATACCGGTAGCGGCTTCAAATAGATCGTATATCATTTCCCTTTCCCTGAAGATGTAAAAGAAGGGAGTTTGTGCACCAATATCAGCCATGAAGGGGCCAAGCCATAATAAATGAGATGCTATACGACTTAGTTCTAGCATAATAACTCTTATATAACTTGCTCTTTTAGGTACTTGAATATTTGCCAATCTTTCCGGTGCATTCACCGTAATAGCTTCGGTAAACATCGTTGCTAAATAATCCCATCGTGTTACATAAGGTAAATATTGAACGACCGTTCGATTCTCAGCTATTTTTTCCATTCCTCTGTGTAAATACCCCAATATTGGTTCGCAATCCGAAACGTTTTCACCATCTAAGCTAATAATAAGTCGTAAAACACCATGCATCGACGGGTGATGGGGACCCATATTCACTACCATCAGGTTTTTCTTCTCAGTAAGTATCATTGTATCTTACTCTCCTTCTGATTGATTAGCCCTTGGATTAATAGTAATAGCAATAATAGTAATAATAGTAATAATAGTAGTAACAATAATAATCGCTACGAATTCAATTTGTTTTTAATCTACGAATTCCCAATTGATTAGTTAGATTCTCATAACCCATTAAATTTGTCTTTAGTAAATAAACCAGGAGACGCTTACGTTTCCCTAGTATCTTCCAGAGACCTCTTTGGGATGAATAATCCTTACTATGCCTTCGAAAATGGTTATTAAGCTTACTAACTCGATTAGTCAGATGGGATATTTGGGATTCAATCGATCCCTCTTTCTCCCTAAAAACGGGGGATAAACGAATAAATGAACTTCTCGACATAAGGTTGTTCTCCTAAAGAAAGTTGAAAAGTGGAAAATATGATTCAAGTCTTTCACTCCCAATGTTTATGATCGAAGGGAAATACTCACAAAGGAATATCAATTTGATACGGTAATGGTAATAACGTAAAAAAGAATAATCTTTTGTGATTTGCTAGAAAGTGGAGTTCGTGAACCCTATTTTCTAGCAGATCATACTTCCTAGAAGCTTGTATCGGAATTAACCACGAGGATACATGCGGAATCTCAGTATAGAGAATCTACTCCCATTCATTGTACCGAACCAGAATCTATTCATACAAGCTAAATCTTCGAATCGATAACTGGACCAAGTGAAACGTTTTATTATTCTATTCTTATTCATTCCAATCTTTTTATTCTGTCCCTTCATTCTCGATTTTCCATTCTTATCCTCCCAAGAGAGAGAATTTAATATCCTGAATTCTCTACGACGTTTAGGAAGTAGAATATCCTCGATATTGAACGAATGAAATAGAAACAAGTTTGTTTCTTCACTATCCCCACTTTCAAGAATCCCGGGGGAATATTCATCTAATATTTTTTCCAATCGCTGCTCAAATTTTAGCGATGTACTTACTACCTTATACATCACGATTTGATCATCTAACAATCTAGGTAAACGATGCTCTGAGTTGGTTATTAATTCATCCATACCACCATTTCTACGGAAGAAGAGATGAAACAAATTCAAATCTTCTTGCATTTTCCCGGAGAGAGAAATTGTAGTTTTTTGATTTTGCACAAAAGTCATAAGAGACGCGGTATTGCCTAATCTTCTGAATCTTTTTTCTAAATTTCTAGATTTCCATCTCCATCGACGAATAGATTGATTAGTTTCTCTCCCCCGAAGTAATTCTGGATTACGAAGTATTTTCTGATTCTTATTCGTTGCAACAGAAGTTTCAGGATCTAGAATCTTTCCGTTGAGATGCCTCCGTTCCATGAATTCAGGAATAAGCCATAACAAAATATTGTATTCGAAAAAGATATTTTTTTCGCTTATGAAAAAGTGTTCTTTTCGTCCGCTACTGGTATTACTAAATCCATTCATTCCATTAATAATAACAATATCTCGATACATTAAGTCTTTATCGGATCCTGAAAACTTTTCTTCATTAATTGAGTCTTTATCCAAATCGAAGTAACTATGAAGTAATAAATTATTTCTAAATAATTTGTTACGTTTATCAGTCTGTTTCAGTGAGGGATCACCATAGAATTCTCTATTTCGGTGAGAAATACTCGGATTATCCGCGGTACCGAAGATTCGGTTTTTATCTCCCCCCCAGTATTTACTGACTCTGAAGCGCCATTCTCGGGGTGCGATTCCATACCATACTTTAGGAGGTGGATTATATCGATCGAAACAGTTCAACCATTTCTCCCAGTTCTCTTCTCTGGAATTACGTACCATATGACCAAAAACTCCTTGCCGATACAGGAACGTTTTGAAATTATTCTTAATAAATAAATGGGATGTATGAAATTTTGATAAGCACCTCAAATAAGATCTATTACTTGTTTTTACTCCCCATATTCTCTGAAGTACCTGTGCCTGAGATATTAATACCATCATTTAATTAAGATTGAGTCGATTTATTCTGATATTTTACTATCAACAATTGAATATTTGTTCCACTTATCAATTATTACTAAAAAGATTTTTAATCGATTCTTTCATAATCTCCATCTCTATTCCGAAATTTGTTTCAATTCTTTTAATATTTACGTTTAGAATATAGAAATATTCTCTAAGGAATTCCATCAATTCCCCATTAGATTGGATAATTATTCGTTTAATTCGAATCAATCCTTTCGTATATTTCGGTCTATTCTTTCCATCGTTAGAATCGGAATAAGCATTATTATCAGGATATATTTCCTCCTCTTTCGCATTCCCTTTTGCAATGAAATGTTCTAGATTCTGAATTGTTTCATACTCGCATTCCTCAGATATATCTGAAACGATATTATAACCTCCGACTGGTAATATGCCACCACTATACTTACTATTCGAGTAGAAATTGCTTGAGTCAAATCCATCGGTGAAATTATCGGATCGATTACTTAATTGTTCCGAACTAGGAACGTTAAGTATTACGTATGATTCTCTTTGCACCGGGTAGATATCGAAAAAAATGTATCTTCGCCATTTTTTTTTGAATTCCCTATTTATTGGTTCCCAGAATGAAGGTTGTTTCTTAATATTACCGAAGGGTAGATCGGTTAGAAAACCCCAAGCGGTTAAATGGCAGTAATTAAACCTTTTCCTCCTCATTAAATTTTTGGAATATTCTCGGTTTCTAACCAGATTAACGCTTCGAAGATTGGGATCACGCCAAGGTCTCAAACAAAAAGGATATACTATTTTTATCTGCAGACCATCTCTAAGCCATTGTTCCGGTAATTCCCTCTCCGAGACTTCGGTACCGTCGTAAGTACATTTTACGTGAATTTCCTCGTTCCATTCGAACCAATCTGCGTCCCATTCAGCATTTTGGAAAAATAATGAACGAATAATATTTTTTGATACTATCAATACGGGGAGTATAATATATTTTCTGAGATGCGATTGTATGATCAATAACCAGCTCCTTCCCCATTGAGCCAATGGAAAATCCCATCTGTTCGCTATGGCAAGACGATCCGCTCTTGTTCTTTCGAGGGATAAAGCTTTTTCATTCAAAGATTCTCCATCCATCTCCCAAAAAATATTTTCAGGTATCGATTTCTTCCATTCATAAATTTTATCTGTATCTGAAAAGGTTGGAACAAAAGGTTTTTTACTCATTCGTGAAAAAAAAGGAGAATTTACTCCAAGTTGAAACATGTTCCATATTAGAGTCTTACGTCTACGGGCACGCATTGAACCTTTCACTAATTTCCGGCGAAAATCGGATTGTTGTGAGAAGCGTCTCACGATTTTTCTCCTCCTATCCCGTCCCTTTATCAAATATCCAAGATTTTTAACCTTTCTCTGACGAATATCCGTAACTCCAATAGCTATTACGTCAAACTTATCATTTTTTAGATCGGATGTCCATCGAGGTATTTCTTTATCCATTTCTCGGAATTGAATTTTTTTATCAATTCTTGATGTTTCTGCTAAAAGGGAAGGAATATTATTTACTCGGGTAATGCCACCTAGAAATAAATCCCTCCAGGAATTTTTGAGTATGTTCCATCTATCTATTTGTAAATAATTGAAGTATAGAATTCTTTGTCGAGGGGAAAGATTCAGAATAAGCTCCCAATTGGCATTTGATTTTCGATTCATTTTCTTGCGTGTATTCCTCCCACCAATCGGGGAAGTAATCTTTCCATTCGAATCTATTGTTGTATCCCCATCAAAAAGATTAACCTGTTTCAGATTCGTTTCAATTCCTATCTTTTTCGATTTGTTAATAAGTAAACCGAGTATACGACGGGCGTCTCGAGTTAGTGGTTCCCAGGGTAATATGAAGAAAGTATTATATTCCAATTCTTGCCATTGATTAGAGATCCAATTCTTTAGTTTATTCCCCTCTCCCAGAAAAAGTTGCGATTTATGTTTCTTTCTCGATTTATTATATTTTTCTGTCAGTAGCCAGGGTGACTTGTATATTATTACCGCTTTATGGCCTCTTACAGTCAATAAAGGGTCGTAATTTTTGGTAAATACTTCTCCCTCGAGATTGGATAATCCCACTTCCTTCCCCGTAACATCCCCTAGGAGAGATCCATTATCCAGAAATTTAACTCTGTGTTGGAATTCACTATGTATATCCCCCCTCCTTCTCTTTCTGGTGCTAATCCATTCCGTGAAAAAATCACTGGATGTTAAGAATTCCGAATTGTTGAAACATCCTCCTAAACTCTTTTCAAAAAGAGCTAAACTAGGTAGATACGTAAAAGATAATCTTTGTCTTCCATCATTTAAACATATATCGAAGAAATATTGAGATACTTTTTTCTTCACAGGGCTTCGAGTACTGAATCGACTACTTTCTATATATCTCAAGGGTCTGTTCCACCGATGATAGTCGAAAAAAAAATTAGGCCATGATTCTGGAATCAATGATTCTTCACGTTTCGGTGGATTAGACCTCGAATTATCAATTATTTTTTTTGTAAAAAAAGGAATTGGAGTTCGACCTAGATGTAACAGGGAAAAGCTCAATATAATAATACTAAAAGTTCGATGAATTGTGCGTTTCACTAAAAGATAAAGTATGGGTGAATCTGATTCTATACGAGATAGAAGTGATTTACCCGAATAAATGAATAGGTATTGACCGCGAAACCAACCCAAAATAGTACTTGTTATAAATAGTATATTATTACCGTAACGATAAAGAAAAATATTCAGTAATCTCGCCAATACGGGACTTGGTAAAAGAATAGGATTCAATAACTGGAAGATTATACTATCCAAAAATAATGGATAGATTCGAATATCACGAAACGAAGCCACTGGTCTCAGAGATTGATGATTCAAAAGATCCTTGATTCTGTACCAGTAGAAGAATATATACGGTGGAACCAATAAAGTTAATGTATGCGGTTTCACCAATAGTACGTAGATAGGTGAATAATAAACTGATAGGAATATTATTAATTGTCCCGTGATTGAACCACTAATAGCTATTATACCACCCAAATTTCCCTCTAGGAGAAAAGATCTTATAGATAAAAGTTGAGAAGGACCGATAGGTAGTGTAGCGAGGAATCCGTAATATAATCCGAATAAAATAAATGTGCCTGAGGAATTTATCCACGATGGTATCGGAACCCAGAGCGAAGAAAGGAGTAAGGAAATACTTGTTATCATAATAGAAAATATTCCTCAATAAAGTAGGATTGGAATGGAATAAAGTTAATACTCTTTCAATCATTTCGAAAGGAAGGGTTTATTAATTAGCTCATTCCTTCACTAATTAATAAACCCTTCCTTTATTCTTTCTCTCCTTTGACCAGAACAGCCCAACCTAGGGTTTCCAAATTATTATTACGTCGTAAGGGACGTGTAACCGATTCAAGAACATCTTTTGCATTTGTAAATCCATGAATCTGGGCAAAAGTGAATTCGACGGACCATTTGGTGTTGATTCCCCTTGCTTCCAAAGGATTTGCGTGAGCCATCCCGGTTATAGCCAGATCAGGTTGTAATTCCCGCATACGTTGTATCTGATTATAATTATCGGGTTTTTCTACAATCCGAGGTATCGGTACGCACATTTCCCTACAAGTGCTTCGTGAAAGTGTCAATTCCGCGGCTTGGTACCTCTTATCCATGTATGGAATACCGATTTCGTATACGATCATTCCGCATCGAATTAAAAATCTCGCTAGAGATATTTCTAGAAGATTATCCCCCGTAAAAAATACGGATCTACCACGGACTAGATCCAGATAATCCCCCAAACTTGCCCAGACTTGCTGCTCTCTCTCATCCAAACCTTGTGTCTCTATCCCAAATACGGAACTAATTTTTTCGATCCAAGCGCGGGTTCCGTCAGGACCAATAGGAAAAGGTGCTCCTATCAGTTTACATTTGCGACGTCGCATCAGAATCGTCGCCGTCCGACTGAGAAATGGGTTGACGCCACAGACGTAAACGCTATCTCCTAACGTTGGAAGATCTATATATCTCTGAGCAGGTAACCAACCCGAGACATCAATAGATTGACGTTTCAATTCCAAACTGAGTTGAGAAGCTACCGTCGAGGGTAAGGAACCAAAAAGAACCAAAGAAGGATGTCTATCATTTGAATTCGTTATAGATGATTCAATGTATTTTTCCCCGTAAGGGGTAATATGCATGGATTCATCCCTGGTCCCTTGCTCCGGACAGCGATGCGCCATAGCAGCCGATACAGTATCTTCTCCCTGGGTGAACGCATAGTCTAATCCGTTTGCTCGTGCTACCACGATTGGAATTCCAATCTCAGTTTCTAATTTTGGGGCCATACCCTCCAAATCCATTTTGATAATTTCCGTTGTGCAGGTACCGATCCATATGATTACACTGGGGTTTCTATCCTTTCCTATTTGAACGCATAATCGTTTTAATTCTCGGTAATCGTTTAATTGGGCCGAAATATCACCCTCCTCTAATTCTGCCATGGCGTAGCGAGGTTCCGCAAAAATCATAACTCCAAGAGCATTTTGGAGGAAATAACCACATGTTTTTGTGCCTACCACTAGGAAGAAGCTATCTTCGATTTTCTGATACAACCAGGCGACACAGCTAATGGGACAAAAGGTATGATAATTACCTGTTTCGCATTCAAAGGTGAGAGTTTCAGATATTTCAATTGACATATATGTAATATACTTTCCCTGACTAAAATTATTTGCATTTTAAATTATCGTGAAATCAATCAGATTTATTTGTTCCTTTCCTTTGTTCATATCATTTACAGGATTTAAGTAAAAATCAGAGAGTAGACCAAATAATTCTCGATCCGGAACTTCTTTTGGTACTATACCCTCTGGCTCAGACAGTACCTGGTCCGCTATATTCGGGTAA